TAAATATACTATAATAAATACAAAATACAAGAATAGATAATATTTAATGAAAGAAAGAGAACATAGTTGGAACAATCAATATTCGTGATGCAACAACGGTTGCATTAGATGCAAAACAAGGGTTCTTTCTTGACCGAACTACAAGTATGGAACTCCATGATATGGAAAGACAGAATATAGAACCTAAAAGGATAATGGAAGTTGTTCGTCTTTGAATCGAGTTGGACCCCCCAAAAAGAATAAAAATGAAAGTAAAGGTTTTATTTTTTTGATAGATCGTTTCGATATATCGTAGGGCACTTTTTTTCTTCTCATTCGAGATATTATGGGCAATTAACCAACCTATTAATGTACTGAATCCAATGAGTTAAAAAAAAAAATAAGTAAAAGGTAATATCAGGGCGTTCGCCCCCAAATGGATTAGATCCTTTTTATTGAAAAAGAAAAGAAATGATCAAAATTGAAGTTCTTTTCAAATCCAATTTTTTTTTTTTATTTTATTCCAAAATTACTTAAATATAATTTCATTTTTGAATGAAGTTACACGACACAGTTCTTATTACTATTACTTTACTCAACTCACGAATTGCACAATGAATCTGTCGATTCGGAATCACAGGACCGATCGATGTCACAGCTGATGAATCAAGAACTTTCAATTGAACTAAACTAATCCTGTCAATTGGTTTTTTCTTACCGTTACTGTTGTATCTGGGAAAAATTGAAACTTAGGTAAGTGTTTTATCAACATATGTAACAAAAGAACATATCTAATTTAGCTCTTTCATGCCTACTATAACTAGTTATTTCGGTTTTCTACTGGCTGCTTTAACTATAACCCCAGCTCTATTGATTGGTTTGAATAAGATACGACTTATTTGAAATGAATTGAATGAACAATTCATAAAAATGAATATTTCTCTGAGATTCCAGGTGTTCCAGGTTCCTTTCCACATCAATTGCCAATTCTTGGTTATTGAGATTCACGGATAATTCAGATTAATATTTAGGGATAGATCTTACCCATCTTTTTATCCCCTCAAAAAACCGAAATGATTGAAGTTTTTCTATTTGGAATCGTCTTAGGTCTAATTCCTATTACTTTGGCAGGATTATTCGTAACTGCATATTTACAATACAGACGTGGTGATCAGTTGGACCTTTGATTGAGTAACATTTCTTTTTTTTTTGATTGACCTCCTCCCTGCGGGAGGTCAAATTCAAGTTTCAATTAAACTTTTTTTTGTTAAGTTTTTTTATTGTGATTCGACATAACATAAACGGAATCACGCTCTGCAGGATTTGAACCTACGACATCGGGTTTTGGAGACCCGCGTTCTACCGAACTGAACTAAGAGCGCTTTCTTATTACAGGAGATACGACTGTAGTGTAAAGAAAAGGTTTTTTACCCCCAAATATATCTTGCATACGTATAGCATGCAAAAATGAAAGATTATGTCCAATTTCAATCGATCTTAATTAATCCCTCGTTACTGCCCATAAGAGAAGTAATAGGTAGGGATGACAGGATTTGAACCCGTGACATTTTGTACCCAAAACAAACGCGCTACCAAGCTGCGCTACATCCCTTTTTAAAGTTCTTGTACAGTGTCATTGTACAAAATCCCTGTCTTGTTTTCCACATTGTTATTTTCCCCTCTATCTATATAGAATTTTCTTGTCACTTCTTCTTTTTGGTTTCATATAATAAAATTATTTTATACATCTGAAACCTAACGTATAAAAAAAATTTTAATTTATCTTATCGGCGTATCGTATAAAAAAAAAGAATCAAAATTTATCGGAAATGCTCAGGAAGAAGGGGTCATCTTTTTCTTTTTTAGGGACAGGAAAATCTCATCTATCGGTTCATTGTACATATCTATTTAAGTTAGGAATTCCGCGTAAAGTAAAAAAAAAAATACAAATGATCTTGAACTACAACATCTGACCATACATATATGTATTACAATAAAGAAGGAGGATCTTCAATGCGAGATATAAAAACATATCTCTCCGTGGCACCTGTGCTAACTACTCTATGGTTTGGGTCTTTAGCAGGTCTATTGATAGAAATTAATCGTTTATTCCCAGATGCCTTGTCATTCCCTTTTTTTTCATTCTAGTTATTAATATGCGAAGAAATGAAGAAAATTAGGGATACGATTCTACGTGACGTGACTAAAATTTCGCCCCTTCCTTTTTTTTTTTCAGTTCTTTAGGATAGGAGGAGGATAGGAAGGAAAGAAAAAGTGTATTGAACCTCGACAAAAATCTGGTGAATCTAAGATCGAATTTTGGGGAACAGAAATGGAAATGTGTATCCAGATCTAGGGCAGAATCCACGAAATCATAGCATAGAAAGAAGATACTTAAATGAAATATTGGGATTTAAGATAGGAATAATTGATAGTTAGAAAGAAATTGTATTACTTAATTATTACTTTATTATTAATTATTAATTATTACTATTACTCTATTAATATTAATTGTAATTATATAACTACAACACATACAACACAACGAAATCTTTAGAAATGAAAATGGAATTTCAAGTTAGTAATTTCTATTGATTTTCTTATTGATTTTTTTGTTCTTTTATTCTTCTTCAGTTCGGGTCGAAAATAGAAGAAGTTAAGTCGATCCAAAATCAAAAGGGGGTTCATGGCCAAGGGTAAAGATGTCAGAGTCAGAGTTATTTTGGAATGTACCAGTTGTGTCCGAAATGGTGTCAATAAAGAATCGCCGGGTATTTCTAGATATATTACTCAAAAGAATCGACACAATACATCCAGTCGATTAGAATTAAGAAAATTTTGTCGCTATTGTCACAAGCATACGATTCATGGGGAAATAAAGAAATAGATGGAACAGAACGTGTGCGCGATCTTTCCAAGGAACAGGAAGAGGAAGAACTTAACATATTTAGGTTAACATATTTAACTTAACATATATAATATAACATATATAATATACATAATATATACAATATACATAATATATACAATACAAATCAAACCCGATTTCATTTTCATATATATATATACATATGATATGTATTATATATGATATGTATAATATAAACGATGCGAATCAAAGCCTATTTCGGTCAGATCTGAAATGAATAAAGAAATAGAATTTTAGAGATAAGGAATAAACCATGGATAAATCCAAGCAACCTTTTCGTAAATACAAGCGATCCCTTCGTAGGCGTTTGTCCCCAATTGGATCGGGGGATCGAATCGATTATAGAAACATGAGTTTAATTAGTCGATTTATTAGTGAACAAGGAAAAATATTATCTAGACGGGTGAATAAATTGACCTTGAAACAACAACGATTAATTACTATTGCTATAAAACAAGCTCGTATTTTATCTTTGTTACCTTTTCTTAATAATGAGAAACAATTTGAGAGAGCCGAGTCGATCCCCAGAACTACTGGTCCTAGAACCAGAAATAAATAAACATACTCCTCAATTGACTCAAAACTCCAATCGGAACTCAAGCTCAGATTGATGTTTTGTTCAAAAGGCCTAGAATCCCGATTTATTTCTTGTGTTATAAGAAATAAAAAATGGGGGAAGAAGAAATCCTTTTTTTTTTTTTATTGAAACATGTTCGTTCATTCCTACTACTTATCTTACTTAATTTTTTTTATTCTATCTTCCCGGAGTTCATTCTCCGGGGAATTCTGTTTCAATTTCAATCATTTCTTTATTTTATTTTATAATATCATATCCTTTATTTGATAATCTGATTGGAAATCATGTAAAGACAATTCTTATTTGATATAGATATTTGCGCAAGTATTTTACGATTAAGAAGCAATTGCTTCTTGTACAGATTTGGTATTAATCTACTATAATTATAGAATACCTTATTCTCACGAATTACTGCATTTATTCGAGTGATCCACAAACTACGAAAATCCCTCTTTTGCCTGCCTCTATCTCGATGAGAGGAAACCAAAGCTCTCATTTTCTGTTGAGTAGTCGTTCGAGTAAGTCTTGAATGAGCCCCAATAAAGGTTGATGCAAATAAACGAATTTTTGTTCGACGTTTCCGAGCTGTATATCCTCGTCTAACTCTGGTCATTGAATCAAATTAAACCTTAATGAATAACTAATGGATTTCTCTTCTTTCAGTCATCCTTTACCCCCCGTCAATTAATAACAAAACGGATTATTCCGATATATAAAATATAAATTCCAATGGCTTTTGCTACTATGACTTTCCCCAACCACGATTTTTTATTCCTTCCAGGCATTTCACCTGGAAATAAGAAATTCTAACGATACCAAATAAAAAAAAAAATAGTGGGTTCCATCGTTTCTATGGTTACTTTTTTTTTTAAACGGTGAGGTCCTCTCTATACACCGGAGCCTCTTCTTTCATTTTATCAAATGTTATTGTTAACTTGTATAGTTCACACTCTTTGGCTCTACCCATCAATTATACAGTAATAGTTCTTTTCACAATAAGAGTTATCCATACAGTGACGGCATTTAATTATGAAAGTTGGCTAGGTAGCTGACCCTGTTAGTCCGTTCTTTCAAGAATAGGAGTATAACCTTTTTGCTTCTTATAATACCATTTCCTCCGCTTAATGGATAACCATTTGCCCCCAATGGGGAATTGCTTTTCATCTCAAATCTAGGTGATTGGATTTGCACCAATGTAAACCATAAATTCCAAACACAATATAGGTATATGATAGATCTTCTCTATCTATCCTTTTCATTGGTACTGGTCATTGATACTGGAAAATTGTCTCATTTGTTCGAACTCATGATCTGAACGAGTCGCACATACACCCTAGTGCATGTTCCTCGACGCTGAGGACATCCTCTAAGAGCGGGAGATTTCGTGACATTTCTTATTGGCTGTCTTGTGTTTCTAATAAGTTGTTTAATAGTTGGCATGTCGTATGTATATATAGAATTCTAGAATGGAATGGGTTGGTTTAGATCGATCTTAACCTGATGATTGATGATCATGAATTTTTTTTTCTATTCAATATCAAATCGCAGAAAATTCGAATTATGGTTTGAAATGGATTTACATGAAATCCCTGGTATTTTCATTTTCGACCGCTACAAGATCAACAATGCCATGAACTTGGGCTTCTGTTGCTGACATAAAAACATCTCTTTCCATGTCTTCGGATACAACCCATAAAGGATTACCCGTTCTTTGTACATAAACCTTTGTGAGGGTTTCGCGAAGTTTCAGTAGTTCTTCCGCTTCCAGGATAAATTCGCCTGCTTGTGCCTCATAAAAAGAACTAGCAGGTTGGTGAATCATAACCCTGATGATATTGATATAGCATCATGAAGGGTTCTTCTATCTTGCATGATTGGGCTAAAGTAAGGGATAAAAAAAATATAAGAAAAAAGAATGGAATTGTACAACCGTACAGGCATCTTTTGTGCATACGGCTCTACAATGGAATTTACTTTTTCTTTTTCTTCTCTTCTATTCTATTGAAGAAAGAAATAGAATCCATCCGATCCGGATCGTTGAATGATCCATTTACCACCCTTCCTTTCGTAGGAGTAAAAAAAATACTATGATGGTTCTGTTGCTTTATATATTTATTTTGTCTGTGATTTAGCAATCCCAAAGTTCCTTTCTGATACGATCAAATAAGGAAAAGATGATCTTTTTTTTTTTTTTTCATTTTTGTACTTTTTCTTTCATAACATAAATATCAGAAAGAGAATTCTGGTGTGAAAAAGAATGGTTTGTGACGCTGAAATGTACCCCCGACACATAAGATCAAATCCGAAATGACCTCCATTTCATACTACTATCTCGACATAAAATCTCATGTTATGAAAAAACAATAATGGTTTGCTTATATCGAACTCGAAGTGCCATGCTATTATTACTTATTATTCATATTCAATATGGTGAAGGCATAGTCTTCCTTTTTTTTTTTCAAATAAAAAAACTCATTGGCGCCAAGCGTGAGGGAATGCTAGACGTTTGGTAATTTCTCCTCCGACCAGAATGAAAGATCCCATTGAAGCGGCTAATCCCATGCATATTGTATGCACATCGGGTGGCACAAATTGCATAGTATCATAAATGGCTATTCCTGGTATTACCCATCCGCCGGGAGAGTTTATAAATAAATAAAGATCCCTAGTATCATCTTCTATACTGAGATATACCATGAGACCAACAAGTTGATTCGAGATCTCGCTATCAACTTCTTGGCCTAAAAAAAGTAATCTTTCTCGATGAAGTCGGTTGATTAGGACAAAATTGGTTCCCTTAGGAACCGTACGTGCACCTTTGGATGCATACGGTTCAAAAAAAATTGCGAAAAAAAAAGAATCAATGTGTCGATTCCAGTCCTATTTCTTTTTTTTTCTGTAACAGGTTTTTGTTTTTCTAATGAAGGGGGTTTTCTTCTTCTATTTTTCAAAAAACATAAGATGAGTTTTTGTTCCCTTACCTATAAAAAAAAAAAAAAAGAATTCACTGAACTTATTGAACTAACCTCTCATTGATGTATTGTTTCATCGAGATTCAAATCACGATGTCATTTTATTGTTCCTGAATGGGCCCTTTCCATTTTTTTAGGTTCATGTTTGTTCTACTCCGGGAAAAGATCTGCCCGAATTCCATTTGTACATATAGGGCAAATGATCTCAGTACCACTTTTTTTGTTACGACTTCTTTTTCAATTTGTTTCATGTCTTCTCCAAACTATTCGATGTATTCATCATACTATTCCATTGGTTGGCAGTTTGAGATCGCTCCTATAGTAAGTATAAGAATCGTTTATGATACAAGTGGTAATCGTACATATATTATCAATTTGTTACCAATTTGGTATTTTCTGAACGGAGCCTGGAGATTTTTTTTTATCAGTCCAAGTCAACCATAAATTCTTCTAATTGATAATATTGATCCCCAATATAAATTGATCTAATTGTACTTCACGCTCCAAATGATTGATGGTTCACTCAATCTCAATACAATATTTCTTGGGCGAAACAGAGGATATCTCGATCGGGGGAGAGAACGGGTAAATCCCATATGACCCAATATGTCTGACAAGTCGCACTATACGTCAACCCAAACTGCATCTTCCTCCCCAGGACTCCGAAAAGGTACTTTTGGAACACCAACGGGCATTAAATTAAAGAAAAAAAATTTAGTACTATACTTCACTTTAATATGGAAACGTAACAATGGGTTTATTGTCTTCATCCTTTTTTCTGTTTATTCTATTTTCTAGATAGATTGATTGGAAGGTTTATAGAGTAAGATCGAATGAATAAAGAAAAATTTTAACGAATGGAGCAATCGATCGTTCGAATGATAAACAAGTATCTATGCATTCGTTCCCACAAAATGGTACCAATTCTCCCATTGCGTATTGGTACTTATCGAGTATAGAATAGATCTGCTTCTCTTTGTTCTTATGAACAGAATTGTTCCGTTATTTTCAATGGAACGGAATAAATATTAATTCTTTTTCATACAGAATCCACTGAAAAGGTTAGGTACTTAGGTACATAGTATAGTCCTTTCCAATGCGATAAAATAAGGTGACATAGTGTCTATTTATCTTTGATAAAGGGGTATTTCCATGGGTTTGCCTTGGTATCGTGTTCATACTGTCGTATTGAATGATCCCGGCCGATTGCTTTCTGTCCATATAATGCATACAGCTCTAGTTTCTGGTTGGGCCGGTTCGATGGCTCTATACGAATTAGCGGTTTTTGATCCCTCTGACCCTGTTCTTGATCCAATGTGGAGACAAGGTATGTTCGTTATACCCTTCATGACTCGTTTAGGAATAACCAATTCGTGGGGTGGTTGGAGTATTTCAGGAGGAACTATAACGAATCCGGGTATTTGGAGTTATGAAGGTGTCGCAGGGGCACATATTGTGTTTTCTGGCTTGTGCTTCTTGGCAGCTATCTGGCATTGGGTGTATTGGGATCTAGAAATATTCTGTGATGAGCGTACGGGAAAACCTTCTTTGGATTTGCCCAAGATCTTTGGAATTCATTTATTTCTCTCAGGGGTGGCTTGCTTTGGCTTTGGCGCATTTCATGTAACAGGTTTGTATGGTCCTGGAATATGGGTGTCCGATCCTTATGGACTAACTGGAAAAGTACAATCCGTAAATCCAGCGTGGGGCGCGGAAGGTTTTGATCCTTTTGTTCCGGGAGGAATAGCCTCTCATCATATTGCAGCGGGTACATTGGGCATATTAGCAGGTCTATTCCATCTTAGTGTCCGTCCACCTCAACGTCTATACAAAGGATTACGTATGGGAAATATTGAAACTGTACTTTCTAGTAGTATCGCTGCTGTTTTTTTTGCAGCTTTCGTTGTTGCTGGAACTATGTGGTATGGTTCAGCAACTACCCCAATCGAATTATTTGGTCCCACTCGTTATCAGTGGGATCAGGGATACTTTCAGCAAGAAATATATCGAAGAGTTAGCGCCGGACTAGCCGAAAATCTGAGTTTATCGGAAGCTTGGTCTAAAATTCCCGAAAAATTAGCTTTTTATGATTACATTGGTAATAATCCGGCAAAAGGGGGATTATTCAGAGCAGGTTCAATGGACAACGGGGATGGAATAGCTGTTGGATGGTTAGGACACCCCGTCTTTAGAGATAAAGAAGGGCGCGAGCTTTTTGTACGTCGTATGCCCACTTTTTTTGAAACATTTCCGGTAGTTTTAGTAGATGGAGACGGAATTGTGAGAGCCGATGTTCCTTTTAGAAGGGCAGAATCAAAGTATAGTGTTGAACAAGTAGGTGTAACTGTCGAGTTCTATGGTGGCGAACTTAATGGAGTTAGTTATGGTGATCCTGCTACTGTAAAAAAATACGCTAGACGTGCCCAATTAGGTGAAATTTTTGAATTAGATCGGGCTACTTTGAAATCCGATGGTGTTTTTCGTAGCAGTCCAAGGGGTTGGTTCACTTTTGGGCATGCTACGTTTGCTTTGCTCTTCTTTTTTGGACACATTTGGCATGGTGCTAGAACCTTGTTCAGAGATGTTTTTGCTGGTATTGATCCAGATTTGGATGCTCAAGTGGAATTTGGAGCATTTCAAAAAATTGGGGATCCAACTACAAGGAGACAAGTAGTCTGATACAACATTGCTCTGGTATCTTTCGCCTCTATTTTTTTGATTTGATATAAGGTACCGGAGAAATCTTGATTTGAATCACCATTTATTCTTTGACTCTTTACTTTTCTTTATATGGTAAATGATCCCAAATGAATAGGTGTGGAAGCTATAATTGTAAACCACGATCGAATCTATGGAAGCATTGGTTTATACATTCCTTTTAGTCTCGACTTTAGGGATAATTTTTTTCGCTATCTTTTTTCGAGAACCGCCTAAGGTTCCGACTAAAACTAAAAAAATGAAATAATTTTTCATTATCTCAATTGAAGTAATGAGCCTCCCAATATGGGAGACTCATTACTTCAACTAGTCCCCGTGTTCTTCGAATGGATCTCTTAGTTGTTGAGAGGGTTGCCCAAAAGCGGTATATAAGGCGTACCCAGTAAAGCTTACAAGTAAACCAGATATGGAGATGGCGACTAGGGTTGCTGTTTCCATTTTTAGATAATTTCAAGATCACAATGGATCTACGATAAGATCGTTTATTTACAACTACAACGAAATGGTATACAAAGTCAACAGATCTCAACCAATGAATAGTATTTTATGGCTACACAAACCGTTGAGGGTAGTTCTAGATCTGGGCCAAGACGAACTACTGTAGGGAATTTATTGAAACCATTGAATTCGGAATATGGTAAAGTAGCACCGGGCTGGGGGACTACACCACTTATGGGGGTCGCAATGGCTCTATTTGCGATATTCCTATCTATTATTTTGGAAATTTATAATTCTTCCGTTTTACTGGATGGAATTTCAATGAGTTAGGTTCATAAGAACTAGAAAGTCCTAGTTTTTCAATCAAAAAAATGACTTTACTTAACTTAAGAAAGACTCGGATTTCTAGACCATTCTGGTAGTTCGACCGTGAGATTTATTTGTTTCGGTATTTCCGGAATATGAGTGTGTGACTTGTTATAATCGATCCTATTGATAATACAGAAAATGGGCCTGTCATCTCTATCAAGATGATTCTACCTCGTCGGATATTTATTCTAGTATCTGGAGCACGGAATATATAGAATAGATCAAGAAAAGAAATATTTGAACTATGATTCATACCTACTATTTACTATTCAGACTTCGCAACCGGACTCAAAAAAAAAATTCAAATAGGTATTTCCTAAATCAAACGATTTTTCTTCTTTCAGTTTGAACAAAGGACAAATGTTTCTCTAGATTTTGTTGAGTCATTACATCCATTCATTGAATAAGTGATCATCAAACGGTTCTTACTCAGAGAACCTTTGAGTTTAGCTTGAGGCTTTGCTTGATTAAATCATCGTGGTTCTAGTATGAATCTGAGGTTTCAATTGATTCATAGGGTCTCAACAAGGGAATCCCTATCAATAGCAAAACTATTGTTAATCTGCATTACGCACAAAAAACAACAAATCAAATAACAAATAAAAAAATAAATAGGGAAGAGAAGATTCAAGAGGCCTGTAACGATCAACATAAAGAAAGACGGATGAGCCAACTTGATATTTTTGGCATTATCATCACAAAGAAGAGATTCCGGATTTTTGTTACTTCGTATCTTTGGGGCAAATCGAATCAAGTGGCTAAGAAGTTTTGAACTTTCTATTACATATCCGTTGAAATCAGTATTTGTGTGTTTCCGCTTGAGCCGTACGAGATGAAATTCTCATATACGGTTCTCAGAGGGGGAATTCCTTTGGATTACCTATCTCAATAAGGTATATGATTGGTTTGAGGAACGTCTCGAGATTCAGGCGATTGCAGATGATATAACTAGTAAATATGTTCCTCCTCATGTCAACATATTTTATTGTTTAGGGGGGATCACACTTACTTGTTTTTTAGTACAAGTAGCTACAGGTTTTGCTATGACTTTTTACTATCGTCCAACCGTTACAGAAGCTTTTTCCTCTGTTCAATACATAATGACTGAGGCCAATTTTGGTTGGTTAATTCGATCAGTTCATCGATGGTCAGCAAGTATGATGGTTCTAATGATGATCCTGCACGTATTTCGTGTATATCTCACAGGTGGATTTAAAAAACCCCGCGAATTAACTTGGGTTACAGGTGTGGTTTTAGCTGTATTGACTGCATCTTTTGGTGTAACTGGTTATTCCTTACCTCGGGACCAAATTGGTTATTGGGCAGTAAAAATCGTGACAGGTGTACCTGAAGCTATTCCTGTAATAGGATCGCCTTTGGTAGAGTTATTACGTGGAAGTGCTAGTGTGGGCCAATCCACTTTGACTCGCTTTTATAGTTTACACACTTTTGTATTGCCTCTTCTTACTGCCGTATTTATGTTAATGCACTTTCCAATGATACGTAAGCAAGGTATTTCGGGTCCTTTATAGAGAAGACAGATCATAGATATTTGTAATTGATCATATATCATATCGGGAAGGAACAATACTATTTCATTGCTACAAATATGGATTCATTGCTACAAATATGGATTATTGAAAAAATAAGACATGTTATTTGGATACTTCTCTTCAACTCCGAAGTATTGTATTTCTTAATTGATACGAATAGTTGAAGTGGATTTTCCGAAGAGAGGATGGATTATGGGAGTGTGTGACTTGAACTATTAATTGGGCCATGCAGATATATGATTTTATCCGCCACGTTGGAATTCATAACCAAATGTGTCTCCGCATCCAACCACCACGTAAGTCCCCCTATGTAGCAGAGGATAGGCAGGTTCGCTTGAGGAGAATCTTTTCTATGATCATACCCGAATCATGTCATGCATGAACAGGCTCCGTAAGATCCCGTAGAATAGAATAAGTGATGTGGCATGATCCAATGTTCTATCTATTCCACTTACTTAATTTTATTTATAGTGTAGAAATGCATTCATTTCCTCTGCATCGATCCCGATCTATGATACTATCGGAGTGAAATAAGGGATCTAAGGAAGAATAGCGGCTAGACTTTATTAGTAACAAGTAAATACTTTGTATGTAAGAAAATCGAGATGTTGTGGGGATAAACACCAATCAAAAGACATGAGACAATCCAAAAAGCACTTGATCATGATCAAATTTGTAAGCCTACTTGGGTATTGAGCATTTACTTGTAAGAACTGAATTCTTTTCAATGAATAGTTGCAACTCCGTAAAATGGAATTTGGTAAATCTTTTCTTACATAGAGTCATTATATATGTGGAGATATGTATGAAATATAGATTTTATATGTATCTAGTTCTGTCATTCCTTTGGTTCTTGCTCGAGCCGGATGATGAAAAATTATCATGTCCGGTTCCTTCGGGGGATGGATCCATAAGAATTCACCTATCCAAATAACAAAGAAACCTGACTTGAATGATCCTGTATTAAGAGCTAAATTGGCTAAAGGAATGGGGCATAATTATTATGGAGAACCCGCATGGCCCAATGATCTTTTATATATTTTTCCAGTAGTAATTCTAGGTACTCTCGCATGTAATGTAGGCTTAGCGGTTCTAGAACCGTCAATGATTGGTGAACCGGCGGATCCATTTGCAACTCCTTTGGAAATATTACCCGAATGGTACTTCTTTCCCGTATTTCAAATACTCCGCACAGTGCCCAATAAGTTATTGGGTGTTCTTTTAATGGTTTCAGTACCAATGGGATTATTGACAGTACCTTTTTTGGAGAATGTCAATAAATTCCAAAATCCATTTCGTCGTCCAGTAGCTACAACAGTCTTTTTGATCGGTACCGTAGTAGCTCTTTGGTTAGGTATTGGAGCAACATTACCTATTGATAAATCCCTAACTTTAGGTCTTTTTCAAATTGATTCAACTGTTAAATACCATGATATAGGTATCTAGGGAAGATTTACTTTGAAGTGATTATTCCCTAGAGACATTTATTTTATTTTATTATGATCCATTCCGGGAAAATACGGATCGTGCCAAAGATTAAAAACTCATTTTATTCTTTTTTTCTTTCTAATTTTTTTTTTTCTATTATAAAAAGAAGATGAAATAATTACAATGGATTTAAAATGAAAACTTATTCTTATTCTTAGATAAATCAATTGCGAAATACTTCTGTAGAGTGTCCAATATCTGTTTTACATCTTCTATTCGAAAAAATTCAATTCTCATAAGATCTTCTTGACTGTTACTCAAAAGGTCCGATAATGTATGTATATTGGACCCTTTGAGACAGTTATAGGTCCTGGAAGGCAATTCTGATTGGTCAATAAAAATACATTTCAATGGAATTCCTTTTTTGTTTTTCTTTAGATTAGTTAATCTATCTTGAAAGGTAAAAAGGGGTAGAGGAAACCTGTTTTTATTTTCTTCGAAATTAATGTCCTCTTCCTCCGCATGTAGAAAAGGAATAAATAAATCAATCAAATTACGAGAAGCTTCATAAAGTGCTTCCTTAGGAGTTAAACTTCCATTCGTCCATATTTCTAGAAAAAGTATCTCTTGTTTTTCATTCCCATTCCCATAAGAATGAATACTATGATTCGCATTTCGAACAGGCATGGATACAGCATCTATAGGATAACTTTCATCTTGAGAGTTATTTGCGGATTTCATACGATATCCGCGATCTCTCTTGATTTGTAATTCAATACACAAATCAATTGGTTCCGTCAAGTTAGCTATATGTTGTGTTGTGTCAACTATTTCCACGTAAGGTGGTGAGATGATATCTTGAGCGGTTATGTATCTAGGCCCCCTGACGCAGATGGATGCGTCTATAACTCCATACAGATTACTTCTCAATAGAATTTCTTTCAAATTTAGTAAAATTTCATGTACTGATTCTTCAATACCTACTATCGTAGAATATTCATGTGCTACTTTCTCAGATTTTGCACGTGTGATACATGTTCCTTCTATTTCTCCAAGTAAAGCCCTTCGCATGGCAATACCTATGGTATCGGCTTGACCTTTCATAAGCGGGGACAGAATGAAACGACCATAATAAAGACGCTTACTGTCTACTCTTGATTCAACACATTTCCACCGTAGTGTTCGAGTGGATCCTACTACTTCCTCTCGAACCATACTATAATAAGTATTATTATAATATTTGATCAGATCATTGAATCATTTATTTCTCTTGAAATCAATTTAATTCTTATTTCTACACACGTCTTTTTTTAGGAGGTCGACACCCATTATGTGGCATAGGTGTTACATCACGTACTAAACTTAATAGTATACCACTTCTACGGATGGCTCGTAATGCTGCATCTCTTCCGAGACCAGGGCCTTTTATCATAACTTCTGCCCGTTGCATACCCTGATCGACTACTGTACGAATAGCATTTACTGCAGCGGCTTGAGCAGCATAGGGTGTACCTCTTCTTGTGCCTTTGAATCCAGAAGTACCCGCGGAGGCCCAAGAAACCACCCGACCTCGTACATCTGTAACAGTTACAATGGTATTGTTGAAACTCGCTTGAACATGAATAATTCCTTTTGGTATTCTACGTCCATTCTTACGTGAACCAATACGTCCATTCCTACGTGAACCAATTCTTGGCATAGCTTTTGTCATATTTTATCATCTCATAAATATGAGTCAGAAATATACAGAAAGAAAAGATACGGAGATATCCATTTCATGTTAAAACGGATCCTTTATTCTTACATGGGTCCTCCCCTTTAGAAAAGAAAGTTCTTTTTTAGAAAGATTATCCTTGTCTCTGTTTATGTCTCGGATTGGAACAAATCACTATAATTCGTCCGCGCCTACGGATCAGTCGACATTTTTCACAAATTTTACGAACAGAAGTCCTTATTTTCATATTTCTTATTCCTTACCTTAATTCTGAATCTACTCTTTTGAGGAAAATAAGTTTCTTGAATATTTTTTTTTTTAACTTCGAATTGTGTCCCCATGAAAGGAATGTTTAAAAAATCACCTAATCGTTCGAATCCTTGTTGCGAAGTCTATAAATTATACGTCCTCTGGTTGAATCATAACGACTTACTTCAATTTTGACTCTATCTCCCGGTAGTATCCGTATAAAACTGCGCCGGATCCTCCCTGAAGCATAACCTAGAATTAGATCTTCATTATCTAAACGGACCCGGAACATACCGTTGGGAAGTGATTCAGTAATTAAACCTTCATGAATCAATTTTTGTTCTTTCATTCCAGGTAACCCCCTTGAAGTATCAACTAATGAAGGAAGAGGTATATAACTCACTTTTCCTCTCTATTTCACAAATGGGAAGTTAGAGATAAAATTAGGATACCAGAGGAGGAGGATCACCATATATAACACAAAATTTCTCCTCCAATTCTTTCTAGTCGAGCTTCTCGATCTGTCATTATACCTCGAGAAGTAGAAAGAATTACAATTCCCATTCCACCTAAAATCTTAGGAATTCGTTGATAGTTGGAATAAATTCGTAAACCGGGTCGGCTGATACACTTTAAAACGGTTCTATATATTCCTTTCCTAGTCTTTCTATGTCGCAGGGTTGAAACCAAGAAATATTTCTTATTTTCCTGATGTTTCCGAACATTTTCAATAAAACCTTCTCGTAGAAGTATTTTAACAATGTTTTCGGTGATATTAGTAGATGCTATTCGAACCGTTCCTTTTTTATTCATGTCAGCATTTCTTATAGAAGTTATTATATCGGCAATAGTGTCCCTACCCATAACGAACTATAATTTTTTGTGCCTCCTAATTTTGATATAATCAACATGTTTCCTTTTTTCTTTTTTCTTTGTTTTTTTTTTTTTTTGAATTATTAAATTTGAAAAAGTATATGCGTGAGACACAATCTATTAATTTGATCTATTTCAGATAGCCTACTATATCATAGTGTCATCTACTAGTATTTATAATACCTCGGGAGCTAATGAAACTATTTTAGTAAAATTCAACTGTCTCAATTCCCGAGCGATCGCACCAAAAACTCGAGTTCCTTTTGGATTTCCTTCTTGATCAATGACGACCGCTGCATTGTCATCATATCGTATTATCATACCGTTGTCACGTTTGAGTTCTTTACATGTACGTACAATTACAGCTCTAATGACTTCTGATCTTTCTAGAGGCATATTTGGCACTGCTTCTTTGATTACAGCAACAATAACGTCACCAATATGAGCATATCGGTGATTACCAGCTCCTATGATTCGAATACACATCAATTCTCGAGCTCCGCTGTTATCCGCTACATTCAAAAGGGTCTGAGGTTGAATCATATATTTTTTTATTTGAATCTCTTATTTCAATGCAAAGGATGAAGGAAAAAAAGAAATATTGTCCGTCCAGAAAAAAAGAAACCTGCGGTTGTTTTTTCATCCTCAATATCCCTTTTGTTTAGTTCTACATCCCTATCGTGAAATAACAAATTGAGTTCGTATAGGCATTTTGCACGCAGCTATTGAAATAGCTGCTCTGGCTACAGTTTCTGATACTCCGCCCATTTCATAAAGTATTCGACCCGGTTTAACAACAGATACCCAATATTCGGGGGATCCCTTTCCCGAACCCATACGTGTTTCGGTAGGTCTTACTGTAACAGGTTTGTCGGGAAATATGCGTACCCATATTTTTCCACCACGACGCGCATATCGTATCATTGCTCTCCGCCCCGCTTCTATCTGTCTAGCTGTGATCCAAGCGGGTTCAAGTGCCTGAAGAGCGTATCCGCCGAAACAAATATGATTGCCTCGACAAGATATTCCCTTCATTCTTCCTCTATGTTGTTTACGAAATCTGGTTCTTTTGGGGTTATAGTTGATGGTTGTTTCTTAATTCCATCTCTATTGCAGAACCGGACATGAGAGTTTCTTCTCATCCAGCTCCTCGCGAATGAAACGATTCAATAATATTAAATATTACAGATACACATGTATAATTATAATTATTATTTATAATTATTATATAATAATATAATATAATATAAGTAATTATGAGTTAATAATATAAGTAATTATAAGTAATGAATGGCATTTATTGATATTTAATTTGTTACATATTTAATTTGTTACAAAGGAAGATGTATATACAAAATATACAGCTGGACGTGTATATTATTAGATATAAAAAATATAAAAAATGCTTCTTTTTTTAGAATATAACGTATAATATAATGAATCCTTATTTTTACCTCTATCGAATCGGGCCAAAAATTGTAATCCAATAAATAAATAAAGGTTTCGCGGGCGAATATTGACTCTTTCATTCGTAAGGTCAATTCATGACACCTCTCAGAATAAATCAATTTTTTCTTGGTTCGTTCCGCCATCCCACCCAATGAATTATTAGGATTCGTTTTCAATAGAATCCTATGCAGTCACAGGTTTCGTCGTTCTCATAGCTTCTCCATTAATGGTTAGGCCCGAACTCCGCAATGG